CCGTTGAGGGTAGTTCTAGATCTGGTCCAAGACGAACTGCTGTAGGGGATTTATTGAAACCGTTGAATTCAGAATATGGTAAAGTAGCTCCGGGATGGGGAACTACTCCTTTGATGGGTGTTGCAATGGCTCTATTTGCGATATTTCTATCTATTATTTTAGAGATTTATAATTCGTCCATTTTACTGGACGGAATTTCTATGAATTAGATTCACAAGAACCGACTAACTAGCTTTTTTTAATTTAATATAATAAAAAATAAAGTTACGCATTTAGGTCTTTGATTTTTAGCCCATTCCATTTTGAATTTGGTAGTTCGACCGTGGAATTTCGTTGTTTCTGTATTTCCGGAATATGAGTGTGTGACTTGTTAGAATTGATCTTATTGAAAATACAGAACGAAAAAAGGATCTGTCATCTTGATAGAGATGGTTTTACCCCGTCAGATATTTTTCTAGTATCTGGAGCACGGAATATAGAAAATGGATTTTAAAGTATTAGAACTATGATTCATACTTAATATTTCGACCTCGCAACCGGACTTTCAAAAATTTTTCTAAGAAGATAAGTTAGAATAAATCAAAATATTTTGATTCTTTCAAACTGCCACTGCTTGTCTTTATTTTGATCAAAGCACAAACTTTTGATTTTTTTTTTTCATTCTATCATTTATTGAATAAGTGATAATCCAGCAGTTCTTACTCAGGGAATTTTTGGACATTAAAGGTTTTTTTGAATCATCGTGGTTCTGGTATGAATCTGAGGTTTTTTTTAATTGTTCATAGGGTCTTAACAAGAGAATTTTTATCAATACTAATAATAAAGAAGACAGCAGTAAAGTCACATTATACAAAAAAAAAATAAATAAAAGAAAAAATGAAGTAAATAGAATATTCAAGAGGCCTGTAAGGATCAAGATAAAGACGAGTGAGCCGACTTGAGATTTTGGCATTATAACCGCAAAGAATAGCTTTCGGATTTCCATATTTTTCTTATCTTCATATAAGATTTGGAATAATAGGATTAAGTTAAGAAGTTTCAAACTTTTTATTAAACATATCCGTTTCCGTTACAACCAGTATTGGGGTATTTCTGTTTGAGCCGTACGAGATGAAATTCTCATATACGGTTCTCAGAGGGGGAGTTCCCTTGGTTTACCTATCTCAATAAAGTCTATGATTGGTTCGAAGAACGTCTTGAAATTCAGGCGATTGCCGATGATATAACTAGTAAATACGTTCCTCCTCATGTCAACATATTCTATTGTTTAGGAGGAATTACACTTACTTGTTTTTTAGTCCAAGTAGCAACGGGGTTTGCTATGACCTTTTATTATCGTCCGACCGTTACTGAGGCTTTTACTTCTGTTCAATATATAATGACTGAGGCTAACTTTGGTTGGTTAATCCGATCAGTTCATCGATGGTCGGCAAGTATGATGGTTTTAATGATGATCCTGCACGTATTTCGTGTGTATCTCACCGGCGGTTTTAAAAAACCTCGCGAATTGACTTGGGTTACGGGTGTTGTTTTGGCTGTATTGACCGCATCTTTTGGTGTAACTGGTTATTCCTTACCTTGGGACCAAATTGGTTATTGGGCAGTCAAAATTGTAACAGGGGTACCTGAAGCTATTCCTGTAATAGGATCGTCTTTGGTGGAGTTATTACGCGGAAGTGCTAGTGTAGGACAATCTACCTTGACTCGTTTTTATAGTTTACATACTTTTGTATTACCTCTTCTTACTGCTGTATTTATGTTAATGCACTTTCCAATGATACGTAAGCAAGGCATTTCCGGTCCTTTATAGAGAATATATATGGATCATAGATATTTGTAATCAATCATTTATCATTTTGGGGAGGAACAAAAGTATTTCATTGCTACAAATATGGATTATTAAAAATAATAAGACATATATTTGGATATTTCCCTTCAACTTAACACTTAACAAAATTAGAGTCTTTTTTTATTTGACATACACGAATAGTTGAAGGGGATTCTCCGAAGAAAAAAATGGATTATGGGAGTGTGTGATTTGAACTATTGATTGGACCGCGCAGATGGATGACTTTTTCTTATCTGCCACATTTGAATTTGCAATAAAATGTGTCTTTGTTCCAACCACCGCGCAAGCCCCCTACAGAGGATAGGCCGGTTCGCTTGAAGAGACTCTTTTCTATGATCAGACTCGATTATGTCCTGCATGAACAGGCTCCGTAAGATCCAGTAAAATAAGTGATGTGGTATAATCTGTCTTATCTATTTCACTTAACTTAATAGTATGGAAATGCATTCATTTCCTATGCATTGACTCGATTTCTGATACTATCGGAGTGAAACAAGTAGATCTAAAGAAGAACAGGGGTTAGATTCTATTAGTAACAAGTAAATCCTTTGTATGTAAAAAGTCCCGAGATTCTTTCTTTGAGGGTGAGGGGGGATAACAATCGCAAGGTCTGAGATGACCCAGAAAGCACTATCAATTTAAGAAAGCCTA